ATATGCTTATGGGACTTTATGTATTAACTAGCGGAAATCGTCGAGGTATTTGTATAAATAGATATAGTCCAGGTAATCGCATAAAATATCAAACTAAGAGAAGTGATAATAATAGCTATGAGTATAGGAAAGAACCTTTTTTTTGTAATTCCTATGATGCAATTGGAGCTTATCGGAAGAAACAAATAAATTTAGATAGTCCTTTGTGGCTCCGGTGGCGACTAGATCAACGCGTTATTGCTTCAAGAGAAACTCCCATCGAAGTTCACTATGAATCTTTAGGTATTTATTATGAAATTTATGAACACTATCTAATAGTCAGAAGTATAAAAAAAAAAATTATTTTTCTATACATTCGAACTACTGTTGGTCATATTTCTCTTTATCGAGAAATTGACGAAGCCATACAGGGGTTTTCTCATGCCTGTTTCTATGGTACTACCTAACTAACAAAGGTAATTGTATAATACCGGTGCGAATTCAGGCCTCTCTGGTTCAGTTAGGATTATAGTTCCGAAAATTCTATGCGAATCAAGATCAAGAAAGGGAAGTTTTCCAATCACCGACCAAAATCTATTGTCGAATCCTACTCAACATAATATGGAGGTACTTATGGTAGAACGGGCCAATCTGGTCTTTCACAATAAATCGATAGACGGAACTGCCATGAAACGACTTATTAGTCGATTAATAGATCACTTCGGAATGGGATATACATCCCACATACTCGATCAAGTAAAAACACTGGGTTTCCAACAAGCTACCGCTACATCCATTTCATTAGGAATTGATGATCTTTTAACAATACCCTCGAAGAGATGGCTAGTTCAAGATGCTGAACAACAAAGTTTGATTTTAGAAAAACACCACCATTGTGGAAATGTACACGCGGTAGAAAAATTACGCCAATCCATCGAAATATGGTATGTTACAAGTGAATATTTGCGACAAGAAATGAATCTCAACTTTACTATGACCGACCCTTGTAATCCAGTTCATATTATGTCTTTTTCAGGAGCCAGAGGAAATGCATCCCAGGTACATCAATTAGTAGGTATGAGAGGTTTAATGTCGGATCCTCAAGGACAAATGATTGATTTACCCATTCAAAGCAATTTACGAGAAGGGCTCTCTTTAACAGAATATATCATTTCTTGCTACGGAGCCCGTAAAGGGGTTGTGGATACCGCTGTACGAACATCGGATGCTGGATATCTTACGCGTAGACTTGTTGAAGTAGTACAACACATTGTTGTACGACGAATAGATTGTGGCACCAGCCGCGGTATTTCTGTGAGTCCTCGGAATGGGATGGTGTCAGAAAGGATTCTTATTCAATCATTAATTGGTTGTGTATTAGCAGATGATGTATATACGGGTCCACGATGTATTGCTACTCGAAATCAAGATATTGGGATTGGGCTTGTAAATAGATTCATAACCTTTCGAGCACAACCAATATCTATTCGAACCCCCTTTACCTGTAAGAGTACATCTTGGATCTGTCGATTATGCTATGGGCGGAGTCCTACGCATGGCGACCTGGTTGAATTGGGAGAAGCTGTAGGTATTATTGCGGGTCAATCGATTGGAGAACCAGGTACTCAATTAACATTAAGAACTTTTCATACCGGCGGCGTATTCACGGGGGGTACTGCAGAACATGTGAGAGCACCTTGTAATGGAAAAATAAAATTCAATGAGGATTTGGTTCATCCGACACGTACCCGTCACGGGCATCCTGCCTTTCTATGTTCTATAGACTTGTATGTAATCATTGAGAGTGAAGATCTTATTCATAATGTCAATATTCCGCGAAAAAGTTTTCTTTTAGTTCAAAATGATCAATATGTAGAATCCGAACAAGTGATTGCTGAGATTCGCGCAGGAACGCCTACTTTTAATTTTAAAGAGAGGGTTCGAAAACATAGTTATTCAGATTCAGACGGAGAAATGCACTGGAGTACCGATGTGTATCATGCATCTGAATTTACATATGGGAATGTGCATCTATTACCAAAAACAAGTCATTTATGGGTATTATTAGGAGGTCCGTACAGATCCAGTCCAGTCTCCCTTTCGCTTCACAAAGATCAAGATCAACTGAACGTGCATTCTCGTTCTGTCAAGCGAAGTTATACTTCTAACCTCGCTGTAACTAAACACCGGCCGAGACACTACTTCTTTAGTTCGGATTTTTATTGTAATCTAATATATCCGGCCATTTTGCACGAGAATTCTAATTTATTGTCAAAGAGGCGCAGAAATGGATTTCTCATTTTACTCCAATCAATTCAAGGAGGCGAGACTAGACTAACGCCCCCTCCGCGTATCTCGCCTGAAATCCCCCTAAATGGTATTTTGCATATAAATAGTATTTTTTCTTATTTCGATGATCCTAGATATAGAAGAAAGCGTTCTGGGATTACTAAATATGGATATGGGAATATCGAAATGTATTCAATCCTTAAAAAGGAAGATTTGATTGAGTATCGAGGAGTCAAGGAATTTATGCCAAAACACCAAACCCAAATGAAAGTGGATCTTTTTTTTTTCATTCCTGAGGAAGTGCATATCTTATCCGGATCTTCTTTCATAATGGTATGTAACAATAGTATCGTTGGAGTAGATACACAAATCACCTTAAATATAAGAAGCCGAGTAGGTGGGTTGGTACGAGTGGAGAGAAAAAAAAACAGAATTGAACTTAAAATATTTTCTGGAGATATCCATTTTCCTGTGGATACCGATAAAATATCCTGGTATAGCGGTGTTTTGATCCCACCAGGAAGGGGAAAGGGAAATTCCAAGGAATCCAAAAAATTGACAAATTGGATCTATGTCCAACGGATTACACCTAGCAAAAAAAAGTATTTTGTTTTGGTTCGACCTGTTGTTACATATGACATAACGGATGGCCCCAATTTAGCAGCAATTTTCCCTACTGATATCTTGCAAGAAAGTGATAATGTGCAACTTCGAGTTGTCAATTATATCCTTTCTGGAAAAGTCAACCAAAATAGAGGAATTTCGAATACAAGTATTCAATTAGTTCGGACTTGTTTAGTATTGAATTGGGAACAAGATAAAAAAAACTCTTCTAACGAAGAAGCCCGTGCTTCTTTTGTTGAAATAAGAACAAACGATTTGATTCGGCATTTCTTAAGAATCGATTTGGCAAAATCTCCTATTTCATATATCGGAAAAAGAAATGATTCCGCAGTTTCAGGATTACTATCGGATAATGGATCAGATTGCACCCATAGTAATCCGTTTTATTCCATTTATCCCAAGACAAGGATTCAACAATTCCTTAACCCACCCAATCAAGGAACTATTCATACGTTGTTGAATAGAAATAAGCAATTCCAACCATTGATAATTTTGCTATCATCCAAGTGTTCTCGAATGGGCCCGTCCAACCGAGTAAACTATCATAATGTAATAAAAGAATCCATTCAAAAAGATTTACTAATTGAAATTCGGGAGTCATTCGGATCTTTAGGATCGTCTCCTTCAATTGATAATTTTTATTTATTTTACCATTTAAAAACTCATAATCAGATCCTGTTAACAAATTATTTCCAACTTGACAATTTAAAACAGACTTTTCAAGCAATAAAATATTATTCAATGGATGAAAGCGGTAGAATTTATACTACTGATCCAGGCAGTAACATTATTTTCAATCCATTCAATTTGAATTGGTATTTTATCCGTCACAGTTGTTGCGAAGAGACCTCTCTAATAATAAGTCTTGGACAGTTTATTTGTCAAAATGTGTGTATAGACAAAAACGGACCGCACCTAAAATCCGGTCAAGTTATATTTGTTCAAGGTGATTCTGTAATAATACGATCAGCTAAGCCTTATTTGGCTACCCCAGGAGCAACTGTTCATGGCCATTATGGGGAAATTTTTTACGAAGGAGACACATTAGTTACATTTATATATGAAAAATCGAGATCAGGTGATATAACGCAGGGTCTTCCAAAAGTGGAACAGGTGTTAGAAGTACGTTCGATTGATTCAATATCGATAAATCTCGAAAAGAGGATTGAAGGTTGGAACGAATGTATAACAAGAATTCTTGGCATTCCTTGGGGATTCTTGGTTGGTGCTGAGCTAACTATAGTGCAAAGTCGTATCTCTTTGGTTAATAAGATCCAAAAGGTTTATCGATCCCAGGGGGTGCAGATTCATAATAGGCATGTAGAGATTGTTGTACGTCAAATAACATCAAAAGTGTTGGTTTCAGAAGACGGAATGTCTAACGTTTTTTCACCCGGAGAACTAATTGGATTGTTGCGAGCCGAACGAGTGGGACGAGCTTTGGAAGAAACAATTTGTTACCGAGCCATCTTATTGGGAATAACAAGAGCATCCCTCAATACTCAAAGCTTCATATCAGAAGCGAGTTTTCAAGAAACTGCTCGAGTTTTAGCAAAAGCAGCTCTACGGGGACGTATCGATTGGTTGAAAGGTTTGAAAGAGAACGTTGTTTTGGGGGGGATGATACCTGGCGGGACCGGATTCAAAGGATTCGTGCATCCTTCAAAACAATATAACAAGATTCCTTTGGAAACAAAAAAAAAGAATCGATTTGATGGAGAAATGAGAGACATTTTGTTTTACCAAAGAAAATTCTTTGATTATCCCCCTTCAAAGGATTTCCACGATACACCGGAACAATCATTTATCGGATTTCATGATTGCTAAGAAAGGATTCATTCCTTGCACTACTTTCTTTGATTTGGTGCAGTCATTTGATTTAATAATAAAAAGAGAAATGTCTAGAAAAGAATAGAATGACTTGGGTCGTGGCTCTACGTCCAATCATAGGGTAGAGTAGAAGGTTCCATCGGAACAATCTTTTATTTGAGTTCAGGGTTCCTCGTCTCTTAAAAAAAAGGGGGGTGTGGGGAGAAATGATAAGAAGATATTGGAACATCAATTTAGAACAGATGATGGGGGCAGGGGTTCATTTTGGTCATGGTACTCGGAAATGGAATCCTAAAATGGGACCATATATCTCTGCAAAGCGTAAGGGTATTCATATTACAAATCTAACGCGAACTGCTCGTTTTTTATCAGAAGCTTGTGATTTGGTTTTTGAGGCAGCAAGTAGAGGAAAACAATTCTTAATTGTTGGTACCAAAAATAAAGCAGCTGATTCAGTAGCCTGGGCTGCAATACGGGCTCGGTGTCATTATGTTAATAAAAAATGGCTCGGCGGTATGTTAACGAATTGGTCTACTACAGAAACGAGACTTCATACGTTCAGGGACTTGAGAATGGAACAAAAAACAGGGAGACTTAGCCGTCTTCCAAAAAGAGATGCAGCCGTGTTCAAAAGACAATTATCTCGTTTGCAAACATATCTGGGCGGGATTAAATATATGACAGGTTTACCCGATATTGTAATCATCGTCGATCAGCACGAAGAATATACGGCTCTACGAGAATGTATCGCTTTGGGAATTCCAACAATTTGTTTAATCGATACAAATTGTGATCCCAATCTAGCAGATATCTCGATTCCAGCGAATGATGATGCTATATCTTCAATCCGATTAATTCTTAACAAATTAGTATTCGCAATTTGTGAGGGGCATTTTAGTTATATAAGAAATCCTTGATTAATAATAAGTCGATTGCTATTTCTGAATTTTTAAAAACAAACCGAATAAGAGTAACCGGGATATTATGTGATTACTTAGTATTCAAAATAGTAATCTTAGAATAGTAATCTTAGTTGGTATTCAAAATATCGGATTCAAGTAGGCAAAGAGATGGTTGAATCAAAAAAATTCAAGGTCAATTTTTTAATTTTAGGGGGTAAAATATGAATTTTCTAGTAAACACACTAACACTAAAAGGCTTGTACGATGTATCGGGTGTGGAAGTAGGCCAACATTTCTATTGGCAAATAGGTAGTTTCCAAGTCCATGGCCAAGTGCTTATGACTTCTTGGATTGTAATTGCTATCTTATTAGGTTCGGCTACTATAGCTGTTCGCAACCCACAAACCATTCCGAGTGGGAGTCAAAATTTCTTCGAATATGTTCTTGAATTTATTCGAGATGTTAGTAAAACTCAAATTGGAGAAGAATATGGTCCGTGGGTTCCTTTTATTGGAACTATGTTTCTATTTATTTTTGTTTCTAATTGGTCAGGAGCTCTTTTACCTTGGAAAGTCATACAATTACCTCATGGAGAGTTAGCTGCACCTACGAATGATATAAATACTACCGTTGCTTTGGCTTTACTCACGTCAGTGGCATATTTCTATGCGGGTCTTACAAAAAAAGGATTGGGGTATTTCGGGAAGTATATTCAACCAACTCCAATCCTTTTACCGATTAACATCTTAGAAGATTTCACAAAACCTTTATCGCTTAGTTTTCGACTTTTCGGGAATATCTTAGCTGATGAATTAGTCGTTGTTGTTCTTGTTTCTTTAGTCCCTTTGGTGGTTCCTATACCTGTTATGTTCCTTGGATTATTTACAAGTGGTATTCAAGCTCTTATTTTTGCAACCCTAGCCGCGGCTTATATAGGGGAATCCATGGAAGGCCATCATTGAAAAAGTCTTGTTGTTTTTTTCAAAACAATAAAAAACAACAGGCGTTTGGTTCAAAATAATTTACTTAAGGAATATATAACTACGTCATATACGATAGAAAGGGGTAGCAAAACCAAAAAAAGTACGATATTAGATAGTAGGATATTATAGAGTTGCAAAAAAAAGGGAAAGAGACAAAAAAAATGATCTTTTTCCTAAAGTTATCTTCCGTCCACTTATTAGCATACCCCCCTCAACGAATATTCTATTTATACCCCATTATTCTATTATTTTATTTCAACTAATTGAAATAAAATATAAGAATGCTTGGAGTATATGTCTAGGACATGTGATTCAAAAAAAAAGGAGAAAAGAGCGGATGATTTTGACTAATCAATTTGTGTAGTTAGATTGGATCTGTTGAAATAATGATAAACAAAAGGGAAGAGGGAAAATAATTTACAAAAAGGAAATAAAAAGTTGGTTCGAGGGAGGTAGTTATATGGAATTTTAATAGCTAAAAAAAAGTCAACTCTTAGAGATATTTCGAAAATTGATTCTCAAATTCTATCCTATTGAATCGAAGATAAACAGTTGGTTTACGTTATGGAAGAAAGACAGGTATATGTGATATTACATATTGACTGGGTATATATTAATTAAAGATAGATTCCTTTGACCCTACCCCTCTTATTTTCAGCAATAGAATAGAAGTCCTTTACTTTCCGTTTACTTGTTACTGTGAATTGAATGAAAAAACCGATGAAATTACAAAAAAGATGGAAGAATTCAAATACCAGTTCGGAACCAATAAACGGAAGAGCGAAAGTTGTATGGATTCCAAAAGACTCTTCTGATAGAAACTCAAAAGGAGATATCGAAGTAGTTCTGATGATTCACTAATACTATTATTTCAACTAGAAGTTCTTAATTAC